TTCATGAGGCTGATCCTGAGCTGCCATCCACGCACGAATACCCTCGTTTAAAAGAATATTTTTGGTGTAGAAAGTCTCAAATTCAGGATCTTCCGCTGCACGGATTTCCTGGGAAACGAAGTCATAGGCACGTAGGTTCAGAGCCAGGCCGACTACGCCAATAGCACTCATCCATAAACCGGTGACGGGTACAAATAGCATAAAGAAATGTAACCAACGTTTATTGGAAAAAGCAACACCAAAGATTTGGGACCAAAAGCGGTTAGCAGTGACCATTGAATAAGTTTCTTCAGCTTGAGTTGGGTTAAAAGCGCGGAAGGTATTTGCACCATCACCATCCTCGAATAGAGTGTTTTCTACGGTCGCCCCATGAATAGCGCATAGCAGAGCCGCGCCTAATACTCCGGCAACTCCCATCATATGAAATGGGTTCAACGTCCAATTATGAAATCCTTGGAAAAAGAGGATGAATCGAAATATCGCTGCTACGCCAAAACTCGGCGCAAAGAACCAACCAGATTGCCCCAGTGGATAAATAAGGAATACGGAAACAAAAACAGCGATTGGAGCAGAGAATGAAATTGCATTATAAGGTCGCAATTGAACAGACCGAGCAAGTTCAAATTGACGTAACATGAAACCTATTAGTGCAAAAGCCCCATGGAGAGCGACAAAAGTCCACAGACCCCCTAATTGACACCAACGAGTAAAATCCCCTTGCGCTTCCGGGCCCCATAGTAGCAACAAAGAGTGTGCTAAACTATTGGCAGGGGTGGAAACTGCCGCGGTTAAGAAATTACAACCTTCCAAATAGGAACTAGCCAATCCATGGGTATACCAAGAAGTTACAAAAGTTGTCCCTGTAAACCAACCCCCTAAAGCGAAATAAGCACAAGGAAAGAGCAATAGGCCGGACCATCCTACAAAAACGAAACGGTCCCTTCGTAACCAGTCGTCCATAATATCAAATAGATCATTTTCTTCTTTAGTAACTCTACCAAGGGCTATAGTCATAGTGATCCTCCTATTCAATTACTTCAACCATTTCCGAGCACCTCATATCACTTCCAAGGCATACGATAGTTTAATTATCTGTGGACGATTTCTTTCTCGTTCAATGCCCTTTTTCAATGGTCTCGAAGATAGAAATTTTGCATTTTTATCTATGGGGTCACAACCGAGGTCGTGGTAAATCCATGAATTTGATTCGATTAGTTTTTCTTATACTATAGAAATAAACATTTGAATTCAGCATTATTCCATGACTCCTATTTCAAAGCCTATCCTTTAAGGGAAAAATGAAAATAAAAGTAACCCCTCTTTTCCCACTCGCTCTCTATTGCATGGGTGGAAGAACAAAAATAGGATTCTGAAAAAAAAAGAAAGATATTGAAAAAAAAAATTGACTTTCGAAATAAATTTTTATGTGTAGCGGAAAGGAGTTGCGATTTTTTCTTATTCCTATAGAACATCTAGTAACAAGAATATGAAATCGTAAATAGCGAAAAATTCTTGCCTTGCGCGGTCTAAGTCTAAGGAAATACAAAAAATCCGCTTATACAATTTCATCTACATCGAATTTATATATCAGAATAGCGAATAGAGGCATCATTCAAGGAGTCAGGTCTACTTACTTTATATTTCTTTCCAATTTTATGGTGGGTTTGATTTTATGGTGGGTTTGATAAGAATCCTTTTTGCTTTGTTGATAAATAATCAAAAAAGAGTTTTTTATTTTTTATATAACCTGTTTGTTTTATTATAACAAGTCCTATATGGAAATGCCCGCTGAAGAGAAAATCTATCTGATTGTTTCTCAGTCAATATCGAATTTTAGAAAGAAAAAACAAGAATTTTCTTCTTTTTTTTATTAACATTAATAAAAAAGAATATAACTAAAATGGAATTGGCAATATAATTTTTATGGGCTTTTGAAAGAAAAAGGAAGGATTTTTTGCAATCGTTATTTCTTGCCTCTGTCATATTACGGAAACCTTTCGATTTGGAACGGGGAGAGATGGCTGAGTGGACTAAAGCGGCGGATTGCTAATCCGTTGTACAATTTTTTTGTACCGAGGGTTCGAATCCCTCTCTTTCCGCCCCCTCGGATCATTTGGGACTTTCGAATTGGAAGGAATTCTGACCCCCGGATTTTCTCATAGATAAATGTACGAAACAAATCCAATTTGTAAGAAAAAATTCCAAAAAAAATTGGATTTTTACTCCTCACGCCCAGGATTACGTCCTGGGTCATTAGATAAGAATCCAAAGATAAAGAGGGAAACAAAGAATATCACTACTGTATAAACAAAAAGTTTGAGAGTAAGCATTACATAATCTCCAAGATTTTTTTTTAAGGAATAGATTACCCGTTTTTCCTTACCACACAGATCCATTAGGATGGGTTTTGTTTATTTTGACACCTAAAAATACAAAAATCAATTCTTGCAATTTTTTTCAAGAATTGATTTCTAATAAGCACTCTTATCAATATCAAAAATTAGGTTAGGTATTGTGTGGGTACCTAAAGGTACCTGCTCAATGTAGGTGCAGGGGTAGAAAGGCTGATCCAAATTTATTGCTGCAGCTATACATTCAATGTAGAAGAATTTGAATTTTAGAATCGAAGGTTCATAATATAAGATAAGACTTCTCGGCTTTTATCCATTTTTCGAATTTTTTTGGAATGAATACATCATTCAATTTGGCAGACAGAGTAGTAAAGATTTCATCGAAAACTTACAGCAGCTTGCCAAACAAAGGCTAATAGAAAAAAGAGTACAGGTATGACAGGCATAACATCCACGATTGGGTTGAAAATGGCATAAGCTTCGGGCAATTTGGCGAAGAAAAAACTAGTCGGATAAAGAACAGAATTAAAACAGATACAGGTTAAACTAAGTATATTAGGCATAACAAGCATTTCGTTCTTGTAGAGTAGATAATTGGATTTTGATTGAGTTATTTTTCTAAGGGAAAAAGGAAAAGGCGGATTCAAAATCCTTTTTTCTTCGGACTTTCCCAAACGCAAAATACCTCCTTGTATTCGCACTCTCAAATGAGAATGGAAGAAATTCGACTTTCATATAATATCTTAATAGAATTCCATGTAATGATCAATGCATTTTTTGGATTCTATATTATCCGCATGTCTAGAATCCTAGCAAGAGAGTATCCCTCATTTTTTATGTAATTGAAGTGGGATTGACGAATAACAAAACAAATAAACATACTAGTGTTTATTAGTGTCGGATAAAACCCGAAATGGGGCGTGGCCAAGTGGTAAGGCAGCGGGTTTTGGTCCCGTTACTCGGAGGTTCGAATCCTTCCGTCCCAGATTTTTCTGATGAAACGAAAGATGAAATCGTATTGTACCCCGCACGAGACAAAAGAAAGTTTATTAGAGAGAATAATTATCTCTTATGAACTCTTAGATTAGATGCATTTCTAAGCATTCATTTTCTTTCTCAGAAAACATAATCAAGTGTCAAGTCCAGTCAAATTGAATATCTTTATTTTCATGAAAAATTTGGTCTATACGTAAAACACTGTATAAAAAATGAGACCTATCCCTTTATGATAGAGATAGATTTTTGTTGTATTATATTATTAGCAAAAAGGGTCCTTCTTTGGTTAAGCGAAAACGATCTCGATCTGTGATTCTTTAAATATCCAGAATGATCCATTCTGGTAAGGATAAGGTAAGAACTGTTCGTTGGATAGAATGGATTCCAAAAATCATACTTCTACTAATTTTTGATTTGGAGTTGCTTCTTTTAGGTAAAAGAAAGAATGCTATAAGTAAAAGCAAAGACCTTAATTTTACTTTACACGAAATGTGTTTTTTTTACTTCATTTTTTTCTTTCTTTTGGTATTCGAGTCGAAGAAGTACGAGAATTCTATAACTACCAAAAAACTTTCAATCTTTTCATTGGAATAGTTTATTTAGTTAATAGTTAATTGTTTTTGTTACGGAAAAATATATTGCTAATCTAATTCTAATATAGTAATTAAATTAATTAAATTTTTTTTTGAGGTTGATAGTTTATTTGTTGGAGAAGAATCGATCCTTCTCTTCTCATTTCAGGATTGACCATCTCGAGTCCTCTGTTGAGAATTGAAATTCAATAATAAATAAGTCTTAAGCAAACTTGTTTATTCGTCTTTTTCGAACTATGTTTCCTTCATATGATAGAATATGGGTTTAAATAAATTGGATCTTTGCGGAGTCTTCCCCGATAAATACTTATTTCTTTTATCCATATTTTTCCATAGATAGCAAGTTTGAATTAGTATACAAAAAACTAAACTAAACCAATGACTATTCATGATCCCATCCATATTGGATCAATTCCCTATACCACTTTGCAATGAAATTTGAGGAATGTTTGTTATGGTGAAACTTCGTTTAAAACGATGTGGTAGAAAGCAACGTGCGACTTGAAGGACATGATCGATTGTGGATTTTGCTATCCATCATTTTTCATAGTAATGAAAATGCTCTTGGCTCGACATAGTCTGTTCTATTCGTCCCGAACCAAATTTGCGCTGGGTTGTTTGTAAGTAAATAGTACACGATGGAGCTCGAGAGGACAGAGTTGATTTTTTATCAAGGGAAAGAATCTAGGGTTAGTGAAAACTAATAAATTAGGCCAACTTTGTCAGTCTATCCTTAATATAGAAGTCGAAAGGTTAAAATAAGAAGAAAGTCCAATTTTGGAAGATTGGAAAAACTCTTTCAATTAAAAGTCTATCAAAATCAATCGCTCATATTCGATTTCTATAGAAGAGGGAAATGCTTTATCGAAGGAAATAAGAAAAAAAGGGTATGTTGCTACTCTTTTGAAAGAAAAAAGAATAGGAATTCCCGAAGTAATGTCTAAACCCAAGGATTTCACAAATCAAAGATAAAGAATTCCGGAACAAGTAAACGCGATTTTCAACTGTCTCAACAATAAAATTGTCTCAACAATTGAATTGGATCAGAATAAGGAATAAAAGTAAATTCGTTCGAGATGAGACAAAGAAAAGAGTTTAGAGACGACTCAAAAAATTTCGAAGGATTTTTCCTTTTAAGTCTGTCAGTCAAAATTAGCCAACTTGAGTCATGAGTATAAATGAAATTTGTTTTTTCTGTAAGGAAATTAATGCAAGTCATAGTCGAATTTCTATCTACTTGTATTATAGACAGAAATTCGAATCATTTTCTCGAGCCGTATGAGGAGAAAACCTCCTATACGTTTCTAGGGGGGGCATTGTTTAGCTACATCTATCCCAATAAGCTGTCTATCGAATCGTTGCAATTGATGTTCGATCTCGAAGAGAAGGAAGAGATCTTCGAAAAGTAGGTTTTTATGATCCGATAAAGAATCAAACTTGTTTAAATGTTCCAGCTATTCTCTATTTCCTTGAAAAGGGTGCTCAACCTACAAGAACTGTTTATGATATTTTAAGGAAGGCAGAATTCTTTAAAGAAAAAGAAGGAACTTTGAGTTAATTGAAGAACTAAATGAATAAAAAAGTAGGAGAGGGATCACTAGTATCCCTCGTTGTCTAATTATTTAGACACAATTTGCCTCTTTCTTAGTCCTATTTTTGACTGGATTTATGTCGTGCCAATCCAACATAAGCCCTTATTTTATTTACTTTTTATATCTAATTTGTTTTCTTACCATTGTATTTCCATTGACAAAGGTCTATTGAACAAATAGAATTTGTAGATAGATAGGTCTCTTTATCCTCACTCCATATTAGGTTTTTCTGCCTACACTTCGCTCAAATGATAGGGTTGTCCCTCTTGCATGTACTCTCATACAAGATTTTTGGATTTCTTTAAATAGAAATTGCTAAAAAAATGACAATTTTGCCATCGTGATTGGAGCCGCTCTTTTTTTAACCTTAGTGAAATTTAACCGGACCTGTTCATTTTGGCATTTGAGTGTTTTTAATGGGGGATAAAATCTTTCTTTTGATGTCTTGCTAGTTCAATGTTTTGACAGGAGCGTGCGGTGTAATTCCATTGATTTTTGGGTTTCGATCGTATCTAAGATCCTATTTTATCTGGGTTGCTAACTCAATGGTAGAGTACTCGGCTTTTAAGTGCGACTATGATCTTTTACACATTTGGATGAAGCAACAAATTCGTTCAGACTCTTGGTAGAGTCTAGAAGACCACGACTGATCCTCAAGGGTAATGAATGGAAAAAATAGCATGTCGTAATAAAATCAAATTCTTATTTTTGATTTTTGGAATGGAATAAAAAAATTCCGATTTTCTGGGTCTAGTGAATAAATGGATAGAGTCTGGCTCCAATTCTGGTAAAATAAAAAGCAACGAGCTTAACTTCTTAATTGAAATGATTCCCCGATCTAATTAGACGTTAAAAATAGATTAGTGCCTGATGCGGGGAAAGGTTGGGTTTTCCTATGAGCGGACCCTTGATTTTTTCTTTGTTTTTTTAGAAATCCTAATTATTCTTGATTATGGATTGAAAAGGGATGTTATGGATTGAATGTGTAAAAGAAGCAGTATATTGATAAAGAGACTGTATTCCAAAGTCAAAAGAGCAATTGGCCTGCAAAAATAAAAGATTTGTTCTCTTTTGTAATTAGAACAAACATAAACTAATTGGATAGAAAAGGAAAAGATCTGTGGATTAGACTCCCTTTCTTTCCAGGGTTTGTATTAAAAAATGCAACACCCTGTTCTGACCATATTGCACTATGTATCATCATTTGATAAACCGAGAAATGCTTCCTCTTTCTGATTCAAGTAGAAATACAAATGGAAAAATTCGAAGGGTATTCAGAAAAACAGAAATCTCGTCAACAATACTTCGTCTACCCACTTCTCTTTCAGGAGTATATTTATGCATTTGCCCATGATTATGGATTAAATGATTCCGAGCCTGTGGAAATTGTTAGTTGTAATAACAAGAAATTTAGTTCACTACTTGTGAAACGTTTAATTATTCGAATGTATCAGCAGAATTTTTGGATTAACTCGGTTAATCATCCTAACCAAGATCGATTGTTGGATTACAACAATTTTTTTTATTCTGAGTTTTATTCTCAGATTCTATCTGAGGGGTTTGCGATCGTTGTAGAAATCCCATTCTCGCTACGAGAATTATCTTGTCCGAAAGAAAAAGAAACAACAAAGTTTCAGAATTTACGATCTATTCATTCAATATTTCCCTTTTTAGAAGACAAATTTTTGCATTTACATTATCTATCACATATAGAAATACCCTATCCTATCCATTTGGAAATTTTGGTTCAACTCCTTCAATACCGGATCCAAGATGTTCCATCTTTGCATTTATTGCGATTCTTTCTCAACTACTATTCGAATTGGAATAGTCTTATTACTTCAATGAAATCGATTTTTCTTTTGAAAAAAGAAAATAAAAGACTATTTCGATTCTTATATAACTCTTATGTATCAGAATATGAATTTTTCTTGTTGTTTCTTCGTAAACAATCTTCTTGCTTACCAT